CTTTATCAAAGATAAATAGACACTGTGTAACTTTATTGCGTTGGAAAAGAGGAAAAGACTATACTATGACTATCCTATGGACCCCGCTTGCTCTTGTTCAGCGGATTTTTTCAGAACAAGGGTTCAGATTTGTTCTATTCTGTTGGTAATAATGTAACAATTCTGTTCGTAGGAACAAAGAGAAGCAGATTTATTCTATACTCGATAAGTACCAATACGCAACGGGGGTTGATACCTTTTTCTATGAGCGAAAGGGTCCCCATTTATTCATCATTAGAAGGCCCTATTCGTAAGAATTTTACTATATTCATTATTCATTCTGCATTTTTTATGACTTTAGGAATTTTTATAGTCTATAGAATCTATTCTATGTATAAAAGAAATACGATAAAAACCAATACTCAATACTATAATATAAAGCCAATCAAACCCTATTTTTTTTTTTTACGTTTCCCCATCAAAGTGAAATTTTAAATTTAAAGTAGGAGATCTTTTCATTTTATGCCTATTGGTGTTCCAAAAGTACCTTTCCGAAATCCCGGAGATGAAGATGCATCGTGGATTGATATATAGTGCGACTTGTCAGATATATTGAGTCATTTGGGATTTCCCCGTTCTCTCCCCCGAGAGAGATAGCCCCCCTTTCACCTAGATAAATTCATGGAATCATCCAAAATTTGGAGCGTGAAAAACAATGAGAACCTTTTGTTTTGGGGGAAAATTCATATTACTTACTATTATATTCTATTATTATTATGGTTGGCTTGGTTGGACTAAAAAAATGAAGTATTCAGGCTCCGTTTAAAAAAAAAGCCAATCGGTAATATATCGATGATTTTTACTTGTACCATAACTGATTCCTATATTTGGAAATTGAAATAGATCCTCTTTGTCAGGTATCTCAAACTTTAATAACTACTTGGTAGAAGGTATGACATGAATTGAAAAAATAAAGTCATAACAAAAAGAAATGGTAATGGGAGCATTTGTTCTATATATACAAATCAAAATGGGGCGAATCCTTACCCGGAGAAGAGCAGAAACCTAAATAAAAGAAACTCATTCAGGAACAAGAAAATGCCATCGGAATTTGGATGAAATCTCGATGAAACAATACATCAATGAGAAGTTAACTCGATAAGTTTAGTGACCCCTTTTCTTCTTCTTCTAATAGATAGAAAAGCGAAAAATAGAAAACGGAGTTCGTCTTTATTGAAAAATCGAAGAAAATTTCGCTAGACGTCAGAAAAAACCTGTTATGAAAAAAAAAGAAAGGGGCTGGAATCTATACATTGATTCTTTTTCACAATTTTTTTGAACCGTATGCGTCAAAAGGCGCATGTACGGTTCCTAAGGGAAACAATTTCCCCTAATCAACCGACTTTATCGCGAACGATTCCTGTTTTTAGTTCAAGAGATTGATAGTGAGATCGCGAATCAAATTGTTGGTCTTTTGGTATATCTTAATATCGAAGATGATACCAAGGATATTTTTTTGTATATAAATTCTCCCGGGGGAGATGTAATATCTGGAGTAGCTATTTATGATATGATGCAAACTGTGCGGCCAGGTGTCAGTACAATATGCATAGGATTAGCCGCTTCAATGGGATCTTTTATCCTGGCCGGGGGAGCAATTACCAGACGTGCAGCATTCCCTCACGCTTGGCGCCAATGAGGTTTTTATTTGACAAAAAAAAAGAAGACTATGCCTTCGTTATATGAATATATGAATGTCAATATAATATTAAGTAATAATAGCATGGCACTTCGAATTCGATATTCAATTTTTTTTATTGTTTTTCAAAACAAAAACATTCGATTATGTATCGAGAGAGGAGTATGAACTCAAAGGTATTTCCGATTTTCTCTTATCTATCGGTAGTCCAGTTCAGCGTCACAAACCCTTTTTTGTTTTCATGCCAGGGGGTACTTAAGAATATGTAAGTCACGATTTTTTCATTATTTGATCGGATCAAAAAAGAAACTTTGGGATTGCTAGAGACAAAAAAATCATAAATAGAACTATATAAAGCAACGGAGCCATCATAATATTTTTCAACTTCTCCGAAAGGAAGGGTGGCAATTTGATCATTTACCCATCTGGTTCTGATAGATTCTATTTTTTTTTCTCTTTCTTCAATGGAAGGGAGGGTTCAGGGTCCATTTTATTGTAGAGCCGTATGCAATACCCAAAAGATGCCTGTACGGTTGTTCAATTCTATCGTTTGTCTTCGCTTTTTCATGCGAGCTAGAGGAACATTTTGTTATATCATCAGGGTAATGATCCATCAACCTAGGACTTCTTTTTTTGAGAGTCATGCAGGAGAACTTCTCTTGGAAATGAAAGAAGCGTTGAAACTGCGTGAACGCATCGCAGAGATTTATGCACAAAGAACCGGCAACCCTACCTCGATCATATCCCGAGACATGGACAGAGACGTTTTCTTTTCAGCAAGACAAGCCCGAATTTATGGAATTATTGATGATATAGAGTTCTCAGATGATGAAGAGTTCTTAAGGGGTTGATCTTGTAGGGATTGTATTCATATGGATTTCGTTCAAATATGTGATTTTAGATTTGATCTCCGAGTTGAATATACACTCTATTAAATGGAAATAGAAGGAATTCATCATCAGTCGGTTAGGATCAATCTAAACCAGACCATTATATTATGTATACAATTCAACATGCCAACTATTAAACAACTTATTAGAAATCCAAGACAGCCAATCAGAAATGTCACGAAATCCCCCGCTCTTCGGGGATGTCCTCAGCGTCGAGGAACATGTACTAGGGTGTATGTGCGACTCGTTTAGATTATCAGCTGGCACATAACAAAAGAAAAAAAAGAACTTTTCCAGTATCAATGGTCAGTATCTGAGTGAATGGGATAGAATGGAAGAAGGAACTCCACTCATTATTAAACTCTATCATATCCCTCTATTGTGTATAAAGTTTATGGTTTCCATTGGTGCAAATCCAATTACCTCAATTGAAGATGAGAATAAATTCTCCATTGGTAGCAAATGGTTATCCATTAAGCGGAGGAAATCCTATTTAAAAAACATAACAATTAGGCTCCCACTCTGGCAAGAACGGACTAACAGGGCCAGCTACCCCAGCTAACTTTCATACTTAAATACCGTTACTTTATAAGTAGATCTCGTTGTGAAAGACCTATTACTGGAGAATTCATGGGTAGAGCCAAAGAATGTGAACTATACAAGTTCCCAATAACGTTGATTAGTTGATTAAATGAAGTGAAAGGCTCCGGTGTATAGAGAAGACCTCACCGTTTCAGAAGTAACCATAGAAACGAAGGAACCCCACTATTTCTTTATCTAGTTCTATTTTTTTTATTTACTCTATTTTTTTTTTGATACATAGGAAAATAAAATTTTTTATGTCTTTCTTATTCTTGTTTCGTGGTAAAATACCTAAACAAAAAAAAGAAAAATCGTGGTTGGGAAGGTTATAGTAGCAAAAGCCATTGGAATTTTTATTTTATACATTGGAGAAATCCGTTTTGTTAGTATAGTAATAGAAGACAGAGTAAATAAAAGAATAGCTGAAAGAAAGAAAAAATGAGTTATTCGAAAAAGTTTCATTTATTCCATGACCAGAATTAAACGGGGATATATAGCTCGGAGACGCCGAACAAAAATGCATTTCTTTGCATCAAGTTTTCGAGGGGCTCATTCAAGGCTTACTCGAACTATGACTCAACAGGAAAAAAGAGCTTTGGTTTCAGCTCATCGGGATAGGGATAGGCAAAAGAGAGATTTTCGTCGGTTGTGGATCACTCGGATAAACGCAGTAATTCGCGAAAGAGGAGTATCCTATAGTTATAGTAAATTCATACACGATCTGTACAAGAACCAATTGCTTCTTAACCGTAAAATACTTGCGCAAATAGCTATATCAAATAGGAAATGTCTTGATATGATTTCGAACGAGATCGTATAAATAAAAAAAGTAGATTGTAAAGAATCCAACGGAATATTTTCAATGGAGTTCCCGGAGAATGAACTCCGGGAAGGTAGAGTAGAAATTACGATGATCAAATATGATAAAATAGTAAAACACGTTCAATCCAAAAAGATTTCTGATTCATTTTTTTCTTATGACACGATAATCAAATATAGATTCACGGATTTTTCGAGCAAAACACCAATCCGCATTTGAGTTCGGATTGGAATTATGATTCAAGTGAAGTAAGCCTATTTCTTTTTTTTATTTATTTGGAATTTTTCTTTCTTTTGATCTTTATTTTGAGTTCTAGCTTTCAAAGCATTAGTTCTAGCGGTCGACTCGCTTATTTGAAATCCTTTCCTTTTAAAGGGTAACAAAGATAAAATACGAGCTTGTTTTATCGCAAGAGTAATTAATCGTTGTTGTTTCAAGGTCAATCTATTCACTCGTCTAGATAATATTTTTCCTTGTTCACTAATAAATCGGCTAATTAAGCTCATGTTTCTATAATCAATTCGATCCCCCGATTGAATCGGGGGCAAACGCCTACGAAAAGATCGCTTGGATTTAAGAAAAGGTCGCTTGGATTTATCCATAGTTTGTTTAGTTTATTCCCTATCCCGAATATCTTATTTTCGTATTTTATATCTTATTTTCTTATTTTTTCATTAGAATTCAATTTCATTATCAATTTGCCCCAAATAGGATTTGTTTATTTCAATCTGTTATAGATCCGGTATAGAGAATGTCGTTCTTCTTTTCCCCCTCCTTGAAAGAAAGACCAATTTATTTTTTGATCTCTCCATGAATCGTATGTTTGTAACAATAGGGACAGAATTTTTTCAATTCTAATGGATTAGGCGTATTGTGCCGGTTCTTTTGAGTAATATATCTGGAAATGCCCGTTGATACCTTATTAACACCGTTTCGGACACAACTGGTACATTCCAAAATCACCGCGACTCGTACATCTTTACTCTTGGCCATGAACCTCCTTTATATTTTTGATTGACTCAACTCTTCT